TACCCCACGGGGAGTTAGCCGCACCCACGAATGATATAAATACTACTGTTGCTTTAGCTTTACTCACGTCAGTAGCCTATTTCTATGCGGGTCTTACAAAAAAAGGATTAGGTTATTTTGGTAAATACATTCAACCAACTCCAATTCTTTTACCCATTAACATCTTAGAAGATTTCACAAAACCTCTATCACTTAGTTTTCGACTTTTCGGAAATATATTAGCAGATGAATTAGTAGTTGTTGTTCTTGTTTCTTTAGTCCCCTTAGTGGTTCCTATACCTGTCATGTTCCTTGGATTATTTACAAGTGGTATTCAGGCTCTTATTTTTGCAACCTTAGCTGCAGCTTATATAGGCGAATCCATGGAGGGTCATCATTGATTAGTCATAGGAAGAGTCCTTTTTAGCTTAGATCAAGGCAATATATGTGGATCAAGGCAATATATGTGTGGCTCAAGATACTCTTTCTATTCTATCAAGATAATCTATTTGTATTCTCTAAATATACAAATACAGTTTACGGTAATAGAAAAAATGATATTCGAAAAGTGAAGTTTAAAATAAAAGAAAAAGGAGTTGGTTAGTAGAGAGGGGTTGCGCCAGGTATGTGGAATCTAATGACTATAAGTTAACTATTGTAGATTAGATGTTTCGAAGAATGATTAGAAAATCCGATTGAATTTAAGATAGAATAGTCGGTTTACGTTATGGAAGAAACATATGTATATTTGATATTAGATATTGACAAGTTATATATGAAGTAATATTTCATTTGCCCTACTTGAGATAGGGATGCCAACCGAAGTCCTTCCATTTCGTTTTTGACTGTGAATTGAATGAATAAACAGATAAAATAAAGAAAAAGATCGAAGACTGATTAGAAAAAGGAAATGGAAAAAACTTAAGTTGTATTGATTGAGAAAGACTTTACAAATAGGAACTAAAAAAGATGAAGTCTTTCTAATGATTCAATAATATTATTATTTCTTTTCTATTTCAATTCGGAGTTTTTAGTTATTTCGACTGGATGAATATTAGTAATGGAATAATTAAGTCATAATTCATTGGTTGATTGTATCATTAACCATTTCTTTTTTTGTGTGTGAGGAACTTATCATGAATCCACTGATTTCTGCCGCTTCCGTTATTGCTGCTGGATTGGCTGTAGGGCTTGCTTCTATTGGACCTGGAGTTGGTCAAGGTACTGCTGCGGGCCAAGCTGTAGAAGGTATTGCGAGACAGCCCGAGGCAGAGGGAAAAATACGAGGTACTTTATTGCTTAGTTTAGCTTTTATGGAAGCTTTAACAATTTATGGATTGGTTGTAGCATTAGCGCTTTTATTTGCGAATCCTTTTGTTTAATCCGAGAAAAGAAATATGAGAAATACGTATTTCTTTTATGGTCTTGGACTTGCAGGTTGCTTTTTCACATTATATCAAAATATAGCCCCTACACAATTACTTATTCGTTTTCGTTGAGAAAATAAACCATGGGAAGGACTGATTTGAGGATGAGGAATTAGTGTTACCCACTCACTTTCTTCCTTCCTTCCCCTTCTTAGTCCAAAGTAGAAGTGTTGCAACAAAGGAGGTATTTTGCAATTCACACGAAACCTAGTACCTAATTCGATTCTAAATAATTCTATTCCAATAAGTATTATTCTTATTGGGAATCTCAATTGAAAAAAGAAAATTAATTTGGAAGAAGTAGCAAAGGGGTGAAGTAATACAACGATTTTTTTAGTTTATCTTATAATATAAGAAATATAAGAGGAGATCATATGAAAAATGTAACCGATTCTTTCGTTTTCTTGGGTCACTGGCCATCCGCCGGGAGTTTCGGGCTTAATACCGATATTTTAGCAACAAATCTAATAAATCTCAGTGTAGTGATTGGTGTATTGATCTTTTTTGGAAAGGGAGTGTGTGCGGGTTGTTTATTTCAAGAATAGGTTGGATTCAACCAGCTGTACCTCTTTTTTTCTTTATAACTAATAACTAAAGGTGCATCATTTCGCGAATTACTTCTGAATAAATAAAGAAATCATATGTAAGAACCGTAGCATTTCGCAATTTGTTGGTAAATATACTTTGATTTTCTATCAACCAATAATGTGGGACCATTAACATGGTTAAAGCTAAACCGTTTGAAGTCCAGGCGCAGCATGGTATTCTTTCTACCACTATGTTAATACCGAGACGGTTTAAAATAACAAAAACGAATAGTTAGAAATTTTTCGATATAGAACACTCATGTCGATAAAATGGTTTGAATCCTTTATTTATTGTTATGTTCATCCTTTCTTTTTATTAATATTCTTTCTTTCATATTCTATAGTAAATAAATGTCAAACGCTGAGTCGATGACCTACGTATAAAGTAACAAAAATTTTTGGATTTGAAGAAAAAAAAAACAACTTTGCTGACAATTACTTATTTTTTGTTTGGTCAGAAGAGTCCTCCGAATATTCTGGTCTTGATTAGTGATCCGTTTCGATTTA